ATTTCAAGTAAATGTACATTCCCCGCTTTTTTTGGATCGTCTAGACAAAACTTCTTTTTTTTCCTCTTTCGATATAAACGATATAAAGAATCTAATTTTTAGGAATCGGATGGACAGAAAACAAGAATCAGAATTCACAATTTCCTATTTTGAAAATGAAGATACAAAAGAAGAAAAGGATAAAGAGGAAAAAAACTATAAAAATGAACAGATAGAAATATCAGAAGCTTGGGATACCTTTATATTTACTCAAGTAATAAGAGGTTTGATGTTAGTAACCCAATCTTTTCTTAGAAAATACATTATATTGCCTTCATTAATAATAGCCAAAAATATTTTCCGTATGTTATTATTCCAAATTCCCGAGTGGGACGAGGATTTTAAGGAATGGAATAGAGAAATGCATATTAAATGTACCTATAATGGTGTTCAATTATCAGAAACAGAATTTCCCCAAGATTGGTTAATAAATGGTATTCAGATAAAGATTCTATATCCTTTCTGTCTAAAACCTTGGAGAAAATCTAAGGCACGATCTCCTCATATAAATATAATGAAAAAAAAAGAGAAAAAAACAAATTTTTGTTTTTTAACAGTCTGGGGAATGGAAGCGGAACTTCCCTTTGGTTTTCCCCGGAAACGACCTTTTTTTTTTGAACCTATTTATAAAGAACTCCAAAAAATAAAAAAAAAAGCAAAAAAAAGATTTTTACAAGTTCTAAAATTTTTCAATAAAAAAATAAAATCCTTTTTAAAAGTTATAAAAGAAAAAACAAAAGGAGTCATAAAAAGAGTTCGAGTTATCAACCTAATAATGAAAAAACTGGAGAAAGTAAATCCAAATTTCTTATTTGAATTGAGGATAAAAAAAGTATATGAACCGAATGAAAAAAAAAAAGATTTCAAAAGAAATAATAAGATTCTTCGAGAATCGTTCGTTATAAATCGAACAATGGATTGGTTAAATTATTCACTAATAGAAAGAAGAATTAAAGATCTTTCTGATAAAACAATCAAAATCAAGAATCAAATTGAACGAACCGCAAAAGACAAGAAAAAAAAAGAAATAGTTATAATTTATGATAATAAAAGATCGGGATCACAGAAACATTTTTGGAAAACATTAAAAAAGAAGAATATCCGATTAATGCGTAAATCACACTACTTTATTAAATCATTCATTGAAAAAATCTACATAGATATTTTGCTATGTACCATTACCATTTCTAAGATAAATACACAACTTTTCTTTGAATCAACAAAAAAGATCTTTAATAAACCCATTTACAACAATGAAATAAATAAAGAACAAGAAGGAATTGATGAAACAAATCAAAATACAATGAATTTTATTTTGACTATAAAAGAATTGTTTTCAAATACTGATAATACTAAGAATAGCAATCAAAATTCCAATACTTATTGGAACTTATCTTCCCTGTCCCAAGCATATGTTTTTTACAAAATATCACAAAATCAATTACTTAATAAGTCTCAATTGAGACCTGTACTTCAATATCAAGGGAGCTATCCTTTTTTTAAGGATAATTTAAAAAACTATTTTATGATCCACGGAATATTTAATTCTAAATCAAGACATAAAAAAATTCATACATATGTAATGAACGAATGGAAAAATTGGTTAAAAGTTTCTTATCAATACGATTTATCTCAAAAAAAAAGGTCTCGATTAGTACCTAAAGAATACCGAAATAGAATAAATAAACATTGTATGATTAAAAACAAGGAATCAAACCAATTGGATTTATATAAAAAATATCAATTCATTTATTCCATGAAAAAAAATGACTATGCAGTAAATTCATTTATGAGTCAAAAAAACAAATGGAAAAAACATTACAGATATGATCTTTTATCTTATAATTACATAAGCCTCCCTAATTTATACACTTCTGAATCAACATTAGAAAGAAACGGGGACCAAGAAATTCCATATCATTTCAATACATTGAAACCTGAATTATTTTATGTATTAGTAAGTATACCGAGTAATGATTATCTAGAAAAAGGATATCTTATTGATAGAAATAGAAATAGTTTGGATAGAAAATATTTTGATTGTAGAATTCTTCATCTTTGTTTTATAAAGAATATTGAGATCTGGGCCAATGCACATATTGGCATCAAGATTCATAAAAATACTAAGACTGAAATTAATAATTTAAAAAAAATGAAAAAAAAAGATCTTTTTTTTTCATTCCCATGCAATCAAAAAAGGTTCTATCATACGGCATCAAATCATGATACTATATCCAATCTAGAAACTTGGTTCTTCCCAGAATTTGTGCTACTTTTTGATGTATATAAGATTCAACCTTGGATCATCCCAATCAAATCACTCCTTTTTCATTTTTCTATAAATGAAACAAGTAAAAACATTAACGTAAATCCAAAGAAATCATATAAAAAAAAAAAAGATCTTGAATTAGGAAATTCCAAGGTTGAAGAAGATTACGCAAGATTCAAACTAAAAAAGGATATAAAACAATATAAGAGCAAGAATGAAACGGAACTGGATTTTTTTTTGAAAAAATATTTCCTTTTTCAACTAAGATGGGCTGATCCCTTGAATAATAAAATAATGAAAAATATCAGGGTATATTGTCTCCTACTTAGACTGATAAATCCAAAGGATATTGCTATATCTTCGATTCAAAGAGGTGAAATAAATCTAGATGAAATGCTGATTCAAAAGGACCTAGTTCTTGCAGAATTGATAAGAAAGGGAATATTTATTATTGAACCAATTTGTCTATCTATACGAAGGAACGGAAAATCTATTATATATCAAACTATGGATATTTCATTGGTTGATAATAAGAAACACCAAACAAATCCAAAATACACAAAAAAAAGATATATTGATAAAAAGGAGGTTGAAAAATCCATTGCACGACACAGCAACATATTTTTGAGTGGAGACAAAAATCATTATGATTTACTTATTCCTGAAAATATTCTATCTCCCAGACGTCGTAGAGAATTTCGAATTCGAATTTGTTTCAATTTGCCAAATTTTAATGTTGTGGATAGAAGTCCAAGATTTTGCAACGAAAACAAAATAAGAAAATGTGGGAAATTTTTCAATGAGAACAAACATATTAATACAGATAGAAAAAATCTCATTAAATTCAAATTGTTTCTTTGGCCCAATTATCGATTAGAAGATGTAGCTTGTATGAATCGCTATTGGTTTGATACCAATAATGGCAGTCGTTTTAGTATGTCAAGAATACATATGTATTCACAATTCAGAATGAATTCAATCCCAATGAAAAATGAAAAAGATTTATAGTGGATTAATTTATTAGGTAGATAAAAGCCGAAACATATACACTGTGTAATATTCTAATACATGATGCTAATTTCATAGTGTATTAATTTTCACTAGGAAGAGCGGAATCCTTTTAAGTAAAAATCAATTGTTCTAGTTCCTGAATACATATATGTTTTGTATATTTGGATCAAATATACAAAACATAAACCACATAAATAAAAAACAAAGTAGTATATGAATAAAATACAATTTTGATGTATACTATGATGTATACTAGATAAAAATAACTGGCCTAAGAAATATTATTATTTTTCCCGATCGGTAAAATTCAAAGAAAAGAAAAATAGAAACTTTAATTTATGGTCAAAAAATCATTGATCTCAGTTATTACACAAGAAGAAAAAGAAGAAAATAGTGGGTCTGTTGAATTTCAAGTATCCCATTTCACCAATAAGATACGGAGACTTACTTCACATTTACAATTGCACAAAAGAGATTTTTTATCGCAAAGGGGTCTACGAATAATTCTGGGAAAACGTCAACGATTATTGACTTATTTGTCAAAGAAAAATAAAATGCGTTATAAGAAATTAATAGATCAGTTAGATATTCGGGAACCAAAAACTCGTTAATTAAATTTGAATTTCTTCTTTGAGTTTCTTATTATTATCCTTGTTCCTTTTGATTTTTTAATTCTTTTTTTCTTAGTTCAGTTATTAGTATTTTCTTTTCTTTTTTTAGTTTTGAGAAAGAAGAAAAGGAACAAGACAAATAGAATGCAATATGATAATATAATAAAAAAATAAAAAAGAATAAAACGGGAATAATAAGAAAATCTTTCTTTCTTGATACATATGCATATGGAAATTCTTATCATGATTCATTAACTAATGTCTAAATCTTTCTATTTATGAATATAACCAGTATTTTATTGAAGGCTTAAGTTATTGCTGAACAAAAAGAATTTTTGATTCTATTCATTAGAATATTCTTATTATAAGGGATGAGATCCATTCGGAAGTGCTTTTTTTATTCTAGCAGACAGAATTTTATTGGTCGAATTGAGGACTCTCCAACATCCAGTTTATCTTTACATTGTATTTACCTAGGGTCCAAGGAGAGCAAGAATACTAAACTAGTCCTTACCTTACATTTCTTTGTGGCCATAAAGGAGCCTTATGAAGCTTAGGTTTCATGTACGGTTTTGGAATACGATGGGAGCAGTGATGTTATCATCGACTAGAATTATCTAACAGTTCAAGTACAGTTGATATAATTGAGGCACAGTCCAAATATGGTTTTGGGGGATGGAATCTGTGGCGTCAGCCCATAGGATTTCTAGTTTTTCTAATATCTTCTCTAGCAGAATGTGAAAGATTACCTTTTGATTTACCAGAAGCAGAGGAGGAATTAGTAGCAGGTTATCAAACCGAATATTCAGGTATAAAATACGGATTCTTTTATCTTGCTTCTTACCTAAATCTATTAGTTTCTTCATTATTTGGAACAGTTCTTTATTTAGGTGGGTGGAATTTTTCTATTCCGTACATATCTCTTACTGAACTTTTTGGAATAAATAAAATGTTTAGAGTCTTTGTAATAGCAATTAGTATCTTTATTACATTAGCTAAAGCTTATTTGTTTCTGTTCATTCCTATCACAACAAGATGGACTTTACCTAGGATGAGAATGGATCAATTATTAAATCTTGGATGGAAATTTCTTTTACCTATTTCTCTAGGTAATCTATTATTGACAACTTCTTTTCAACTTGTTTCACTATAAAGTAGAAATAAAAATAAGAAATTAAGAGAAAACAATAATGAATATTCTATATTTCTAACTTATCTCACCCAAGAAACATAAACATCAATCTTATTGATGGATATCTAAAATATGTTACCTATGATTACTGGGTTCATGAATTATGGCAAACAAACAATACGAGCCGCAAGGTACATTGGACAAAGTTTCATAATTACCTTATCCCATACAAATCGTTTACCTGTAACTATTCAATATCCTTATGAAAAATCAATCACATCAGAGCGTTTTCGTGGTCGAATCCACTTTGAATTTGATAAATGTATTGCTTGTGAAGTATGTGTCCGCGTATGTCCAATAGACCTTCCTATTGTTGATTGGAAATTGGAAAAAGATATTAAGAAAAAACAACTGCTTCATTATAGTATTGATTTTGGTGTCTGTATATTTTGCGGTAACTGTGTCGAGTATTGTCCAACAAACTGTTTATCAATGACTGAAGAATATGAACTTTCCACTTATGATCGTCACGAATTGAATTATAATCAAATTTCTTTAGGTCGGTTACCAGTTTCAATAATTGGAGATTATACAATTCAAACAGTTATGGATTCAACAAATCAAATGAAAAAATAAAAACCCCTTCCTTGGTTCAAGAACGATTACCAATTACTAAGCTTTGGTTTAGAATAAATTAGAATAAAGTAGGATTAGCCAAAGAATTTTATTTTATCTATCTAATGATATCCATTTTTTTTCATTCTTTTTCATTCAATTAGAAAGGTCTCATATAAAAAAAGAGTTCCTTTACTGAATCCTTAGTAAGGTCATGAAATATTTTGACTTATTTATTTATCTTTTATTTCAGAATGGATTTACCTGGACCAATACATGATATTCTTGTAGTATTTCTGGGATCAGTTATTATATTAGGAGGTCTGGGAGTAGTATTACTTACCAATCCCATTGATTCTGCCTTTTCATTGGGATTGGTTCTCGTTTGTATATCCTTATTCTATATTTCATTGAATTCCTATTTTGTAGCTGCCGCGCAGTTCCTTATTTATGTGGGAGCCATAAATGTATTAATCATATTTGCTGTGATGTTCATGAACGATTCAGAATATTCCAATGATTCCTATTTGTGGACCATTGGAGATAGAATCACTTCATTGGTTTGTACAAGTATTTTTTTTCATTAATGACTACTATCCCAAATACGTCATGGTACGGAATTTTTCGGACTACAAGATCAAATCAGATTATAGAAAAGGACTTAATAAGTAACGTTCAACAAATTGGGATTCATTTATCCACAGATTTTTATCTTCCTTTTGAACTCATTTCTATAATTCTTTTAGTTTCTTTGATAGGTGCAATTACTATGGCTCGTCAATAATCTAATATCAATAATCTAGTCTAATAAGAACTTCATTCTTGAAATTTCAAGAATGAAAATGGATTGAATCTCAATCTACTGTGAATATCTTCTTTTGTTCTGTAATTCTTCTATTCTAGTCAACTGAATCGGTTTAATTTTTGTTCTCATATTGAAATGAATTGAGATAGATGAGGAATTTATCAATGATGTTAGAACATGTACTTTGTCTAAGTGTTTATTTATTTTCTATCGGTATCTATGGACTGATCACAAGCCGAAGCATGGTTAGAGCACTTATGTGTCTTGAGCTTATACTGAATTCGGTGAATATAAATCTCGTCACATTTTCCGATATATTTGATAGTCGACAATTAAAAGGAGAAATTTTTGCAATCTTTGTTATAGCCATTGCAGCTGCTGAAGCAGCTATTGGGCTAGCTATTGTTTCGTCGATCCATCGTAACAGAAAATCAACTCGTATCAATCAATCGAATTTGCTGAATAATTAGTCATAATTCTTCTATTTTCCCATATAAAGAAAAACATAAGACTTTTAAAATATTCTAAAAATATTCTATTGAATTCTATTCATATTATTTTCTTATTTATTTTCTTATATTTTTTCATATAGATTTATGATTTAGAGTTACTAACCTATTCTATCACTAACCTAATAACAAATGTATTGATTTGATATATAATATATTATCATATCCTGAATTAGATTTCTATATTTGATTTGATATATAATATATTAGATTTCTATATCTATATAGATATATAGTAAAATTAAGTAAAATTAACATGAATTGAATTTGTAAACTCATATTCTCATATTTAATGGTTATTGAAATGGAAATCAAAGTATCTTGGCCCTTTATCATAAACAGATTAAAAAATAGATTAATTCTTAAGATTTTTATAAATCATTGATTCGTCTGGTGTCTACAATAAAAATATATGATTTATTTCATTTTCTTATTTTACCAGATTGAAAATCTTTTGTGTTCAAAATTGGAATTTATAGACCCAATGTCACATTCAGTAAAGATTTATGATACATGTATAGGATGTACCCAATGTGTTCGAGCTTGTCCCACGGATGTATTGGAAATGATACCTTGGGACGGATGTAAAGCTAAGCAAATTGCTTCTGCCCCAAGAACCGAGGATTGTGTAGGTTGTAAAAGATGTGAATCCGCTTGTCCAACGGATTTTTTGAGTGTCCGTGTTTATTTATGGCATGAAACAACTCGCAGCATGGGTCTTTCCTATTGATATTTGACAAAAAACTCCACTTGAATCAGTTGATTCCTCTTTACTGACAAAAGCCCGTGCTCGAGAAAAGAAAATATATTATTCTTCTCCCGAGCACGGGCTTTTCTGGTCTAATTTTATCTTGTCTTTATCACGAGTTATTTTCCTTGGTTAACAATACTTCTTGTTTTGCCCATATTCGCGGGTTCTTCAATTGTCTTTTTCCCTCATAGGGGAAATCAGGTGTATAGGTGGTACACTATATGTATATGTATACTAGAGCTCCTTCTAATGAGCTATGTATTTTGTTATCATTTCAAATTGGACGATCCATTAACCCAATTGAAGGAGGATTTGAAATGGATCAATCTTTTTGATTTTCACTGGAGACTGGGAATCGATGGACTTTCCATAGGACCCATTTTACTGACAGGATTTATCACTACTTTAGCTACTTTAGCTACTTTAGCAGCTTGGCCAGTTACTCTAAATCCGCGATTTTTCTATTTCTTGATGTTAGCAATGTATAGTGGCCAAATAGGATCATTTTCTTCTCGAGACCTTTTACTTTTTTTCATCATGTGGGAATTAGAATTAATTCCTGTTTATTTACTTTTATCCATGTGGGGAGGAAAAAAACGCCTGTACTCGGCTACAAAGTTGATTTTTTGCACTGCCGGAGGTTCCATTTTTCTCTTAATAGGAGTTCTAGGTATAGGTTTATATGGTTCCAATGAACCAACATTAGATTTAGAAAAATGAGCTAATAAATCGTATCCTGCAGCATTATAAATAATACTATATTTTGGTTTTCTTATTGCTTATGCTGTCAAATCGCCGATGATACCCCTACATACATGGTTACCAGATACCCACGGAGAAGCACATTACAGTACATGTATGCTTTTAGCTGGAATCTTATTAAAGATGGGAGCATATGGATTGATTCGGATCAATATGGAATTATTAGCTCACGCTCATTCTAGATTATCTCCCTGGTTGGTGATAGTAGGAACAATACAAATCATTTATGCAGCTTCAACCTCTCTTGGTCAACGCAATTTAAAAAAACGTGTTGCTTATTCTTCCGTATCTCACATGGGTTTCATAATTATAGGAATTGGTTCTATAACTGGCATGGGACTTAATGGAGCCATTTTACAAAGACTTTCTCATGGATTGATTGGTGCTGCACTTTTTTTCTTAGCAGGAACAAGTTGTGATAGAATATGTTTTGTTTATCTCGAAGAGATGGGGGGGATATCTATCCCAATGCCAAAAATTTTGATTACTTTTGTAATGGCAATTGGAATGATATTAACTCCTATTTTTTTATTATCTATGTTACGTCAGATTTTCTATGGATACAAGCTATTCAATATTCCAAATTCGAATTTTTTTGATTCTGGACCACGAGAACTATTTGTTTCGATCTGTATCTTTCTACCTGTAATAGGAATTGGTATTTATCCTGATTTCGTTCTCCCGTTATCGGTTGACAAGGTACAAGTTCTATTATCTAATTATTTTTATAGATACTAATTGTTTTTTATATTTCATATTAAATGAAATGAATTTCATTAATTGAAAAGAAAGTCTTAGAATTCTTTGACTTTCATATTTTAACGATTCTTCGTTGTTACAATGAAAAAAAAAAGAAGGGTGAATTAAAATTTTAATGAGATACATCTAAAGTTTTTAGTTTTTGAGAACCATTTGAATAATTCCTCTATTTAAAAGGTTCTCAAAAACTTGCACAAAATTTCATTGTGTATCAGACGATTTTTTTATGTATTCTTTATGTAGTTTATTTTATTCAATTAGATAGTAATTGGAATGAACCATAACTATGGAACCCGATTCCTAATATATTGATCCCAAAATAGCATATCCAAATTAGGAGAAATCCTATAGAAGCTACAAATGCCGAATTTGTACCTTGATCTTGCAATTTTGAATTTTTTCTAGTATGTAAATAAATTGCAAATATGGTCCAAGTAATAAATGCCCAAGTTTCCTTAGGGTCCCAATTCCAATACGAACCCCATGCTTCATTAGCCCATACTGCTCCAGAAAGAATGCCTATGGTTAAAAAGGTAAATCCTAAACTAATGACACGATAACTCCAATAATCCAAACGCTGAATTAATTGATATTTGTAAAAATTTTGAAATGAGAGAAAATAAGTCTTTTTTAATACACTTCCTTTTTCGTTCAAATATTCCATATCACCAAAGAAAAACGACTTCCTTAAACTTAAAAAATTATTGTTTTTCAAAAAAGAATCGATTCTTTTTTGA